ACTATAAGTATCAAAAATATATATATTTTGGAGAGTTGAAGAGAAATATCCAAATACATGTCTTATTTTTTTTTTTCAATAATCCATATTTCTAGCAATGAAATACTATTGTTCCTACCCCAAGTGATAAATGATTAATTCAAAATATTAATGGTATAGAGTTTTCCTTATAAAGGGCCCGAAATACCTTGTTTCCGTATCATTGGGAAATGCATTAACATAAATACGGCAGTAAGAAGAGGTAATACAAAAGTGTGTAAACTATAAAAACGGGTCAAAGTGGATTGTCCCACACTAGCACTTCCGCGTAATAACTCTACCAGGGGCGATCCTATTACAGGAATAGCATCAGGCACACCCGTTACAATTTTTACTGCCCAATAACCAATTTGGTCCCAAGGTAAGGAATAGCCAGTTACACCAAAAGATGCGGTCAATACACCCAAAACCACACCAGTAACCCAAGTCAATTCACGAGGTTTTTTAAAACCACCAGTGAGATACACACGAAATACGTGCAGAATCATCATTAGGACCATCATACTTGCCGACCATCGATGAACTGATCGGATTAACCAACCAAAGTTAGCTTCAGTCATTATATATTGAACAGAAGCAAAAGCCTCTGTAACGGTTGGACGATAATAAAAAGTCATAGCAAATCCCGTAGCTACTTGTACTAAAAAACAAGTAAGCGTAATTCCTCCTAGACAATAAAATATGTTGACGTGAGGAGGAACATATTTACTAGTTATATCATCTGCAATTGCCTGAATCTCAAGACGTTCTTCGAACCAATCATAGATTTTATTGAGATAGGTAAAACAAGGAGACCCCCCCCGAGAACCGTATATGAAAATTTCATCTCGTACGGCTCAAACATAAACACCCCAATACTATAGTTCTAACGGATGTGTGGAATAGAAAGTTTTAAATTTATGAATTCTATGCATTCCTTTTTTTTTCTTAAGATATGTAAAGAATAAAAAACACGAAAACTATTCTTTGTGGTTATAATGCCAAAAAATCAAGTCGGCTCATTCGTCTCTATATTGATCATTATAGGCCTCTTGAATCTTCTATTTACCTATTTTCTTTGTTGTTATTTATGTGTAATGCAGCTTTACTGTTGTTTTTTTATTGATAGGAATTCTCTTGTTAAGACCCTATGAATCGATTAAAACCTCAGATTCATACTAGAACCACGACGATTCAATAAAACCTTCTCAAAATAAGTCCCAAAATTCCCTGAGTAAGAACCGTTGGATGATCACTTATTCAATGACTAGATCTAATGACGAAAAATCAAAAGAAATCTTTGTCCTTTGATCAAAATAAGTCTAAACGGAAGTTTGAAAGAAAAAAAATTTTCTATTTATAACTTCTAACTCTTTAAAATTTTTCCGGCCACGAGGTCTGACTATTAAGTATGAATCATAGTTCTAATACTTTGTAATGTAATCTATTTCATATATTCCGTGCTCCAGATACAAAAATGAATATCCGACGAAGTAAAACCATCTCTATCAAGATGACAGATCTATTCTCTGTACTAGCCATAGGATCAATTATAACAAGTCACACACTCATATTCCGGAAATACAGAAAAAAGAAATTCCACGGTCGAACTACCAAAATAGACTGGGATAAAAATCAGAAAACTAAATGCTTCACTTTGTATTGAAAAAGCTAGTTAATGGTTCTTGTAAATTTAATTCATTAAATCTAATTCATTGAAATTCCATCTAGTAAAATGGAAGAATTATAAATCTCCAAAATAATAGATAGAAATACTGCAAATAGAGCCATTGCGAGACCCATCAAAGGAGTAGTTCCCCAACCAGGAGCTACTTTACCATATTCTGAATTCAATGGTTTCAATAAACTCCCAGCATTAGTTCGTTTGGGGCGACCAGATCTAGAACTACCCTCAACGGTTTGTGTAGCCATAATATTTTATATTCATTAAGATCTGTTGACTTTGTATACCATTCCGTTGTAAATAAATGATCTTATCATAGATCCATTGTGGTCTTAAAACTACATAATGTCTTAAAACTATATAATAATGGAAACAGCAACCCTAGTTGCCATCTTTTTATCTGGGTTACTTGTAAGTTTTACCGGGTACGCCTTATATACTGCGTTTGGGCAACCCTCTCAACAACTAAGAGATCCATTCGAGGAACACGGGGACTAGTCGAAGTAACGATCCTCCCAATAGTGGGAGGATCATTATTTTCAATTGAGATAATGAAAAATCATTTCACCATTTTACTTTTTAGTTGGAACTTTAGGCGGTTCGCGAAAAAAGATAGCGAAAAAAATTATTCCTAGAGTTGAGACTAAAAGGAATGTATAAACCAATGCTTCCATAGATTCGATCGTGGTTTACAATTATAGCTTCCATAGCTGTTTATTTTGGACCGTCTCCTGGATAAAGAAAGAACAAAAGTCAAAGAAAAGGCCAAATGTCAAATCAAGATTTATCCAGTACCCCAACCCTATAGTCAGTCAAATAAAATAAAAACGAAAGGTAACAAAGCAATATGTATCAAACCCCCTGTCTTCTTGTAGTTGGATCTCCAAGTTTTTGGAATGCCCCAAATTCCACTTGAGCATCTAAATCTGGATCAATACCAGCAAAAACATCTCTAAATAGGGTTCTAGCACCATGCCAAATGTGTCCGAAAAAGAAGAGCAAAGCAAACGAAGCATGCCCAAAGGTAAACCAACCCCTTGGACTGCTACGAAAAACACCATCGGATTTCAAAGTAGCACGGTCTAATTCAAAAATTTCACCCAATTGAGCACGTCTAGCATATTTTTTCACAGTAGCAGGGTCACTATAACTGACTCCATTTAGTTCGCCGCCATAGAACTCAACAGTTACACCTACTTGTTCGACACTATATTTTGATTCTGCCCGTCTAAAAGGAACATCAGCTCTAACAATTCCGTCCCCATCGACCAAAACAACTGGAAATGTTTCAAAAAACGTCGGCATACGACGTACAAAAAGTTCATGCCCCTCTTTATCTCTAAAGATAGGATGTCCTAACCACCCAACAGCTATTCCATCCCCGTTGTCCATTGAACCCGCTCTGAATAATCCCCCTTTTGCCGGATTATTACCGATGTAATCATAAAAAGCTAGTTTTTCAGGAATTTTAGACCAAGCTTCAGATAAACTTTGATTTTCGGCTAAGCCAGCACCAATTCTTCGATATATTTCTTGTTGGAAGTATCCTTGATCCCATTGATAGCGCGTCGGACCAAACAATTCAATCGGGGTAGTTGCTGAACCATACCACATAGTTCCAGCAACTACAAAAGCTGCAAAAAAGACAGCAGCAATACTACTGGAAAGGACGGTTTCAATATTTCCCATACGTAACCCTTTGTATAGGCGTTGGGGCGGACGAACACTAAGATGAAATAGGCCTGCCAATATGCCTAAGGTCCCTGCTGCAATATGGTGAGAAGCTATTCCTCCCGGAACAAAAGGATCAAAACCTTCCACACCCCACGCTGGATTTACGGCCTGTACCCTTCCAGTTAATCCATAAGGATCGGACACCCATATTCCAGGGCCATACAATCCTGTTACATGAAATGCACCAAAACCAAAGCAAGCCACCCCTGAGAGAAATAAATGAATTCCAAAGATTTTAGGCAAATCCAAAGAGGGTTTTCCTGTACGTTCATCAGTAAATATTTCTAGATCCCAATACACCCAATGCCAGATAGCTGCCAAAAAACACAAGCCAGAAAACACAATATGTGCCCCGGCCACACCTTCGTAACTCCAAATACCCGGATTCGTTACAGTCCCTCCTGTGATACTCCAACCGCCCCACGAATTCGTTATTCCTAAACGAGTCATGAAGGGTATAACGAACATACCCTGTCTCCACATTGGATCAAGAACAGGATCAGAGGGATCAAAAACGGCTAATTCGTATAGAGCCATCGAACCGGCCCAACCAGCAACCAGAGCTGTATGCATTATATGGACAGCAATCAAACGACCCGGATCATTCAATACGACGGTATGAACACGATACCAAGGCAAACCCATGGAAATACCCCTTTATCAACGAAAAATAGACACAATGTAACTTTATTGCATTGAAAAAAGCTATGCTATGGACCCCCTTTTTTAGGGGATTCTCTCGGGGAAAGCATTAATATTTGTTTGATGCTTTGCGTAATAATTACTTTTAGTAATAATGAAACTTTTTTGTTCGTAGGAACAAAAAGAAGCAGATCTATTCTATACCCGATAAGTAACAATACGCAATGGTAAGGGGTTGATACCATTTTATATGGGTGAATCTATATATATTTGTTCATCATTCAAAGGACTCATTTGGAAGAATTTTCCTTAATTCATTTTGTCTTCTTTTTTTTTTTTATTTTATGAACTTAGTCAATCTATGGATAAAATGGGATAATAAAATCAATAGCATTAGGCCACTAAACCCACTGTTACGCTTTCACATCAAAGTGAGATATAGTACTTAATTTTTCTTTTATTTAATGCCTATTGGTGTTCCAAGAGTACCCTTTCGAAGTCCTGGAGAGGAAGATGCATTGTGGATTGACGTATAGTGCGACTTGTCAGATATATTGGGCATACGGTATTTCCCCGTTCTCTTCCCCGATCGAGATATTCCCTCTTTCGCCCGAGAAAGATTGATTCAATTATCAAAAATTTGGAGCGTGAAGTGCAATTAGATCCATTTTTTAGGGAGGGTATACGGATTAATATTATCAATTAGAATAATTTATGGTTGGCTTGGTTAGACCAATTAAATGAAGTATCCAGGCTCCGTTTAGAAAAAAACCAATTGGTAATAAATATATTTAATATATTTATGATTACGACTTAATATCATATTTATATCATATTTTAGTTATTTCGATTTATTTAGATATTTAGAAATAAAAGTGATGCTAATCAATCGAGTAATATGATGAATGCGTTGAATATTTGTTGGAAGACATGAAATGAATAAAAAAAAAAATAGGGAAGTCGTAGCAAAAGGACGTGGTATTGGGGCATTTGTCCTATATGTACAAATCCAAATCGGGCGGATCTTTACGCGGAGTAGAGCATAAACCTAAAAAAATTGAAGAAGCCCAGTCAGGAACAAGAAAATTACATCGCGATTAAAATTGTATCTCGATGAAACAATACATCAATGAGAAGTTAGTCAGATAAGCTTAGCAATTTTTTTAGATAAACAAAACAGGCCAAAACTCATCTTTCGTGAAAAATAAAAGAAAAGTCCATTTTATCTATTTTATTTTTATTAAGTTATAAGTTAAAAAACCTGTTATGAAAAAAAAAGCTAGAATCTACACATTGATTCTCTTTTTTCATGATTTTTGTTGAACCGTATGCATCAAAAGGTGCATGTACGGTTTCTAAGGGATACCATTTTATCCCAATCAACCGACTTTATCGAGAAAGATTACTTTTTTTAGGCCAAGGGGTTGATAGCGAGATCTCGAATCAACTTATTGGTCTTATGGTATATCTCAGCATAGAGGATGATACCAAAGATCTTTATTTGTTTATAAACTCTCCTGGCGGGTGGGTAATACCCGGAGTAGCTATTTATGATACTATGCAATTTGTGCGACCAGATATACAGACAATATGCATGGGATTAGCCGCTTCGATGGGATCTTTTATTCTTGTCGGAGGGGAAATTACCAAACGTCTAGCATTCCCTCACGCTCGGCGCCAATGAGTTTTTTATTTGATTTGAGAGAAAAAAGAAAACTATGCCTTCGCTCTATATGAATATTTAAGTAATAATAGCATGGCACTTCGAATTCGATATGAGAAATGTTTTTTATTTAAACCGTTAGATTACGTATCGAAAGAGTAGTATGAGATAAAAAGGCATTTTCGAGTTTAGTCAATCCGTCGGGAGGCCTATTTCAGCGTCACAAACTTTTTTGTTTTCACACCAGGGGGCTAACAATATTTAGGTTATAAAAGAATATAAAAATAAATCTTGTTTTTTTATTTGAAAAAAAAAAAGAAACTTTGGGATTGCTAAATAACAGACGAAATAAATATATAAAGCAACGGAACCATCATAGTATTTTTATAGTATTTTTGAACTACTACAAAAGGAAGGGCGGTTATTGGATTATTTACCAACCTGAGTCTGATAGACTCTATCATTTTTTTTTCTATTTCTTCAATGTAAGTAAGGTAAAAGTAAATTCCATTATAGAGCCGTATGCAATGCGCAAAAAATGCCTGTACGGTTGTTCAATTATATCTTTTTTGATTAGTCTTTATCTACTCACCTTTCACTTTCATCATGCGAGTATAGAAGAAACATTTTTTATGTTATATCATAGATTATATCATCAGGGTAATGATCCATCAACCCGCTAGTTCTTTTTATGAGGCACAGACGGGAGAATTTGTCTTGGAAGCGGAAGAGCTGCTGAAGCTGCGCGAAACCATCACAAGGGTTTATGCCCAAAGGACAGGCAAACCCTTATGGGTTGTATCCGAAGACATGGAAAGAGATGTTTTTATGTCAGCAACAGAAGCCCAAACTCATGGAATTGTTGATCTTGTAGCGACTGAATAAAAAAAAACAAGGATTTCACATGAATTCGTGATTTGATATTTTATCTTCTTACCGAATTTACTATTCTATTTATATCTATTACTATTCTATTTATAAATTTCTTAATATAGAAATTTATAATATAGAAAAAAAAAAGAATTTCTAAGGATCCGGTTAAGATCGATCTAAACCAGCCCATTATATATATATGATTCAACATGCCAACTATTAAACAACTTATTAGAAACACAAGACAGCCAATCAGAAATGTCACGAAATCCCCCGCTCTTGGAGGATGTCCTCAGCGACGAGGAACATGTACTAGGGTGTATGTGCGACTCGTTCAGACCGTGGACTAGGATAAAAGAAAGAAAACAATTGATCCAGTATCACCAATCCGTACCAGTGAGTAGGATAGAATGGACGAACTCCATTGAATATTCAATAACTTAAAAAAAAAAGATCTATCCTTCGATTGGGGTATCAAATGTATGGTTCCCGTTGGTGCAAATCCAATCACCTCAATTTTAAATTTAAGATGAGAAAGGATTCCCCATTGATAGCAAATGGTATTCATTAAGCGGGGGAAATCTTATTTTAAAAAGTCAAAATTTTAGGCCTTATTCTTGAAACAACGGACTAATAGGGTCAGCTACTCAGCAAATCTTCATAATTAAATACCGTTACTGTATAAATAGATCTCGTTGTGAAAGACCTAGTACTAGATAATTTTTGGTAGAGCCAAAGGATGTGAACTGTACAAGTTAACAATAACATTCATTAAATGAAGGAAGGGCTCCGGTGTATAGAGAGGACCTCGCCGTTTAAGAAGTAACCATAGAAACGATGGAACCCACTAGAATCTATTTTTATTTATTACTTTTTATTTACTATGTGTTTTTGATACCTAGTATCAATACAATTTTTATTTCTATTTTATTTCTAGGCGAAATGCCTAAAAAAAAAATCGTGGTCGGGAAGGTTAGAGTAGCAAAAGCCATTGGAATTTTTATTTTATACATTGGAAGAATCCGTTTTGTTATTAATAGACTAGGACACGGGAAGGGAATAACTGAAAGAAAGGAAATCAATTAGTTATTCATCAAAGTTTCATTTATTCAATGACCAGAATTAAACGAGGGTATATAGCTCGAAGACGTAGAACAAAAATCCGTTTATTTGCATCAAGTTTTCGCGGGGCTCATTCAAGACTTACTCGGACTATTACTCAACAGAAAATAAGAGCTTTGGTTTCGGCTCATAGGGATAGGGGTAGACAAAAGAGAGATTTTCGTCGTTTGTGGATCACTCGTATAAATGCAGTAATTCGAGATAATAAAGTATACTTTAGTTATAGTAGATTAATAAACAATCTGTACAAGAAACAGTTGCTTCTTAATCGTAAAATACTTGCCCAAATAGCTATATTAAATAAGAGTTGTCTTTATATGATTTCCAATGAGATCATAAAATAAAGAGATTGAAAGGAATCCGTTGGAATGGTTTAAACGGAGTTCCCTGGAAAATGAACTCTGGGAAGGTAGAGTAGAAATTAGTATAATAAAATATGAAATCGTCATCAAAATGAAGAAACACGTTCAATAAAAAGTATTTCTTATACTTCCCCTATTTTTTTTTTTTTCAAATGACACGACAATCAAATCTGGATTTCCTATTTTTAGAAAAAATAGCGTCAATCCACATTTGAGTTTGGATTGGAATTTTTTTGATTCAATTCAAGAGTCATCCTATTTTTTTCTGGTTCGAAGACCCGGAGTTCTAGTGGTTGACTCGCTTCTTTCAAATTGTTTCTCATTATTAAGAAAAGGTAACGGAGATAAAATACGAGCTTGTTTTATAGCAATAGTAATTAATCGTTGTTGTTTTAAGGTCAATCGATTCACTCGTCTAGATAATATTTTTCCTTGTTCGCTAATAAATCGACTAATTAAACTCATGTTTCTATAATCAATTCGATCCCCCGATTGAATCGGAGGCAAACGCCTACGAAAAGATCGCTTGGATTTCAGAAAGATTCGCTTGGATTTATCCATGGTTTGTTTATTCCTTATCCTAAAGAAAAGACCCGAATCCTATTTCTTAATTATCCATCACAGTTGATCTGATCGAAATAGGATTTGGTTTGTTTATATTTAAATTAATATATATTAGATATATCTAATATGTCATTTTTAATCTTCCTTGGAACGGAAAACTGACACACGAGCGACCGGTTCGATCTATTTCTTTATCTCCCCGTGAATCGTATGTTTGTAACAACAGGGACAGAATTTTTTCAATTCCAATCGACTAGGCGTATTATGTCGATTCTTTTGAGTAATATATCTGGAAATGCCCGTTGATTCCTTATTAACACGATTTCGAACACAACTGGTACATTCCAAAATCACCGTTACTCGGACATCTTTACCCTTGGCCATGAGCCTCCTTTGGTTTTTGATTCATTCAATTCTTTAATTTTCCGATCCGAAATGAGGAAGAAGAAAGGAACAAAAAAAACAGGTAACTCTAAATCTAATTATGAAAGAAAGATTTCGTTGCAATAAATCAATATAAATCAATATAGTAAAAATAACAATATAGTAATAAATTAAGTAATATAATGATTTCTAGCTATATTACTAGATTTAGAATTTAAAATTGCCGAACAGCATTTCATTTTTATTTAAGTATCTTGTATGATATTGTTGCCCCAACCATCACATTTCACTCTATTTTTTATTAATTTTATTAAAATTTGAGCCCGGCCCGAGTTACTAGTTTCAACGAGGGGAACCCCCCCCCTTTTTTTTTCGAATATATATTCGAAAAAAAAAAAGAAGGGAAGGGATTAGTTACAGATATTTGATTCTATCTCTAATCCTTTCCCCCCCCTACCATAGCAATAACAAGAATTAAAAAAAGGGGAATATCAACGCATCCGGAAAAAAACGATTGATCTCTATCAATAAACCTGCTAAAGATCCGAACCATAGAGTACTTACGACCGGTGCCACGGAGAGATATGTTTTTAGATCTCGCATTTTAAATTCTCCTCCTTCTTTATTATTTCTAATATATAATGGTAATACATATATAACCAGATGTGTATATGTACTTAATGATTGGCCACTTTTATTTATACGCGGAATCCCTAATTCAAGTTGAAATGTACAAAATAAATTGTACTCTTTTATTTAATCTTAAAAGAAATAAATATGCGCCTTTAGGCTAGAAATTTGCGAAAAATACTCATTTTTTTACAGGATCTCATATTTATTTCATACTTTAATATAATAGAAATAGAATTATATAATAGAAATAGAATAGAAGTCCTTTACTATTTTTATTTAGTATAATTCTATTTATTTGAAACCAAAACGAAGAAATGACAA